GTTTACCCTCCCCTTCACCCCCACCGGATTGCCAAGCATTTGGTACTGAGTTTCCTCCTCCCTTTTTAGTAACAAAATAAACCAGAAGTAGGACCAAACTGAGAGTTAGCAGCATAAAGAATGGGGCCCATCAGCCCTCATGTATCCTTGTCAGTACTCTAATCGGTCATTCTGACTCTTTTTGATTGAACAGCTATGACACGAGCCGTGAACAGCTTGTTCTCCTTTCGGTTAAAGCTCTCTAGCTTCTAGTTGTATAGAAGGTGCCGAACCATGGCTTTAGGAAAGGTACCGTCTGTCTTCTCTTAATCTATTTCTAGCAGGAATGATTTCGGTGGGTGGGAAAGCACTAGCCCCATTTATGGTTTTTGATCGAGTCAATTCATCTGTCCTTCCTAAGCGCTTTGCTTTCGGGCGATGCCCTTACAAAAAACTTCCTTAAGCCATGTCCTTACCACCAAAAGCAGTTATGCCGACAGTGGCAAGAGCTTCTTCTTGTTCTTCACTAATTCCGGCTAGGGTGAGAAACTCCTAGTGCTAATCTCTCTAAGAAGGAAGAGCCGATTCGTAATAACCTTTCTTTTCGCTGCCATAAGACAGCCCAGGTATTCCCGCAAAAAACGAATTGAACCGGGTCTGGCTGAGCCCTTCTTTCCTTCCTCTAGAAATAGCTGCGGTTAGGCCTGAAAGCCTTCATCGGAGAGTCGTGAACAAGCGAAAGAAGAAGTTCCGATCCCAGCTTCTTAAACAAGAGTTCACAGTCCAACGTATTCAATAGCAATTCCATTGCTCGGGTATTTACTCTGTGCTGTGGCTAATTCGCCCATTAAGGAAAGAATTGAACCTGCATCTTTCAAAGAGTTAGACCGGATCTTGCTAAGACAAACCTTGGATGTTGATGGAGAAAATCCTGCTAGAAATAGGAAGTTGGCAGAGGTAGAATCGGCATCTGTCCTGCCTGCTCGAAAGCCTGCCTTGGCTAGGCTGCTTTAGATTTAGAATAATGGGCTCTGGGCCTTGTGGCAGTGAGAATGGGGCGCGGTTCGCTGAAAATAAAAAGAAGAGGGCTATGGGCCAGTTTCCCTCATAAAGAAATGCATCACTTCTGGATTACCAGACTACATCTGCCTATGAGATTTCACCTTCTACGACATAGACCATTTCGAATGATAGCGGAATGACTCAAGGCTAAGGCCCAAGCAGCAAGAAAAAGAAGGAGCTGCAGAGATTGCTAGGACAGGTACATTTCCTTCGAAGGGAAGGGCTTTCAGCGACCAAGCGAGTAGTTTACACCTTGCTAATGACATAAGTAAAGACACCAGCTTAAAAGCCCCTAGATAGTAATACGTAAGAGGAAGGTGACTAAGCAACTATGCTACTATTAGCACCCCAACCTAAAACCGACTACTGGAAATCCTACTAAGGACGGGCATTCCCTAGTCTTTGGATCACTTGAATCTGACTCCTGGTAAGAAGATCTTTCTATTTTTTTGCCTTCTACCGAATTTCTCCCATCTTCTCTACATCAATGAACTCACTCCATTAGCCCTTACATACTCAAGAGATGCAAAGATAGACTGAGATCTCAGCTAAAAGAATCTCACGATTAGAAGAATTTATAGGTGATTACCTTATCGGGACCCCAAACGCAGGTTTTGAAGCTTAAATCCCGTTGTCTCGTCAAAAAGAAGATAAAGACAAAGCATTGACTTTGTCCATCATTTGAATCTGATTCCCTGGCCTCTACAGACTTGCTTGGAAACCCTTTGAAAGGAAGGGTTGGGACTATTCCCAGATCGGACCAGCCACCCCTTCACCAGCCTCTTATTGTCTTTTGTTTCGGTATGAAGTATAATAAATTTTCCCCTGCGAGAACACAACAAACAAGGAGTTCCGTTGTTGGTCTTTTCCCAGTCAACCACTTCAAGTGGAGAAAGCGGGTTTATGAGGGTGACAACCAAAATTACGATACTATACCCAAGGGCTCTCCTTTGATGGCACACCCAACCTAGGACAGTGTACAGGCGCTTATCCAAATCCCACGAAGCTGAAGCACTCGGTTTACGAGCCGCAGACGCTAAAGCAAACGCTCTTGCAAAAGCATCCGAAGACGCATCAGTAAACGTAGAAAGAGATCCTATTCCCTAAGGTAAGGCCTTTGCTATCGCTTGAAACTTCCTTACTTCCCATAGGAAAGGGTGACCATCTTTAAAGCGACTTTCTCAACAAGCTCTAGCTCTAGGTCTTCATCTTTGTAATTTGTAAAAAGTCTCTTCCTTCTCTTCTGACTTCCTTCCCGCGGGGTTGGCCTTTCGCTTCGCTCTAGATCTTCAAACTCTCCTAACCCTTTTTCGGAACTCTTCGGGATCTCACTCGCTGCCTCACATGCAGGTCGATCCTAGTTCGTGCTTTCCCTCTTATTGACTGGTCGACCAAATGATATCGCTTCCCTTTCATGAGGCGGGGCGGGGACGCCACTAGCCCCATTGGCAACCTTCTGAACCAGATATCTCGGGTTCACTCCTCGAACTCGTCACTGTCGGAGCACACCGATAGACCAGGGAACGAAGGCTATAACATAGGAATTAGGTTGCTTGTAAGACTTCCCCTTCCTCCTGCTTAGTTGTCTACTAGGCTGAAAGCGTGCTCTATTGCCAATCCGAATGGTAGGTTGTAGGTTACTTTCCTCCAATCCTCTCTTGGTGGAGTCCTTTGCCTATCACACAGCTCTTGCGCTCTCACAGCGCTCTCAATCCCGTTATCGGAAGAACTTCCCCTTTCTCTTCTTAGCCCGGTTTCTTCTTTTTCTTCTTCTTATCCACTCTTCTTATGTTTTTGCTTCTAGACCAAACGGTGCCCTTCTTGGAGACAAAGGAACTCGATTTTTTCATGCGACTACGGTGTGCAGAAGGCAGAGAAACAGAATTCAAAGATTGAGACTTGAGAATGGGGAATGGGGTTCTGATGATGATATTGTTAAAGGATAAATTTTCAGGCATTTTCAATCTCTTTTCTGTTCAGTGGAGTCTATTCCTGCTCATCACCCTCCTCTTGATAACCATCCTTGTATTTCTAGTGCTCAAGCTGATTTGCTTATTGCTCCTGTCTCAAAGTAAGAAGTTTATGCTGCTATTCAGGCAATGAAACCGTATAAAGCCCCTGAACCGGATGGGCTCCAACCCGTCTTTTTCCAAAAATATTGGGATATTGTAGGTGACACAATTTTCGATCTTGTATGTTCTGCATTTGAGTCAGGGACCTTTCCTATAGAATTGGAGAATACTCTTATTGTTCTTATTCCGAAAGAAACTCACCCCACTACAGCAGCTCATTTTCGTCCTATCAGCTTATGTAATGTGGCTTATAAAAGTCTCACCATGAACCGTTTAATTTAAGACCTTGATGAGATTGTTAGTCCCGTTCAGGCTAGTTTCATCCCTGGCTTCTGATAATGTCATCATTGCTCAGGAATTACTTTATTCGATCCGTCGCACTTCTTCTAGACAAGGAGGTATGACTATAAAAATGGATCTTGCTAAGGCGTATGACAGAGTAGATTGGACTCACTAATACTCCCCGAGATTTTGGCTTTCCGGATAAATGCGTAGAGCTCATTATGAATTGTGTTTCCCAGTCCTCTTTATCTATTGTGTGGAATGGTCAAAGGCTTTCCTCCTTTCAGCCTAAACGGGGTCTCCGACAGGGTGATCCATTATCTCCTTATTTGTCTTATGTATGGGGAAGCTCTCTCTTTTAATTGAGAGGAAGGTTAATCGTAATGAAAATGGAAACCTGTGAAGACCTCTCCTACTGGACCTGCGCTCTCACACCTCTTTTTTGCTGATGATGTTATCCTTTTCTCGGAAGCTACAGTGGCTCAGGCTAGAGTTATCAATGTTACGTTGAATGATTTTTGTCGTTACTCGGGTATTAATGTCCAAAAAGCAAAGGCTTTTATCTCGCCGAAGAGACGCCTCAGTTAAACATAGCTTTTACCCTGGGGAAATATTTGGGAGTCCATCTTGTTACAGGTAGAGTTACAAAACACATGTTTGAAGATGTTCTTTCCAAGATCAGGAATCGTCTATCAGCAAAAACTCTTGCCCTTTTGAAGCTGCTTTCCTCCTTTCCTCCACTACTATTCAATTCTCGACGATTTGAGAGTTCAGATATTTTTATTCATGATATTGATCTGATTCGATATCATCGAGATGGAATTCATCCCATTGAATTTAGAGGCGAAAGATTTCTCATCTCTTATGGGATTAAATCCCGAATTATTGTGAAGTAAAGAAAAACGAAACGATGAGATTATGGAAGTAAATATTCTCGCATTTATTGCTACTGCACTGTTCATTCTAGTTCCTACTGCTTTTTTACTTATAATATATGTAAAAACTGTTAGTCAAAGTGATTAATTTGAATGAAACTTGACTTCTTAGTTCTTATCAATATCAAGAATTAACGAAATAAAATGAAAAGAAAGATTTGTGTTTAGCGGGACAGGATCACCGGGAATGGAATACATAAATTAGAAAAAGAGAAGTGTGTACCCTTGACCAACTAGAGAAAGGAGATATTGATTTGGTACCACACCGAACAAGCAACCGGATTTACGTGCAGCTCCTTCATGTGCCCCCCCTGACCCCCCTCCTCCTTGAACTCGTTCCAGGCATGGGATGTATTTGTTGAATAAAAGAATGTGTACTGTTGACCAGATGAGAGATCTGAAAAATGGAAAGCCTTTTTCTTGCTTCGCTTACATGCTTGTTCTATGAGTGGACTACTCCATGGAGGAATACTCCTTAATGTCATATACTGGATGCTCGAGGCTCCCCCAATCGAAAGCTGCGGCAGTTGGGGAGTTTCAAGAAGACCAATGAGCACCCATTGATCGAGTTGGGGAGTTTACCTCTGCCTTCTTCTTTCCGATTGATCAAGTAAAAAAAAAGAAAGTTGATTACGAGACTTTCTGATAGAGGATAGTTTCCAGTAGAGCGGGAAGGCTTAGTTAAAAGGAAAGGAAAAGCTTTGACGACTGGGCGGACATACCGAATAAGTGGAGAGAAGGAATAGACCTAGGAAGGAAAGCCCCTCGATACAAAGGAATTGACCCCGGACAGCAGGTAAGGAAATAGGACAATTTCTCAAAGGCTTCTCCGATAAAGACGATCGGGAATGGGGCTCCCTCTCACCAGAGTCTTAATCTCAAAGAAAGGGAATTGGCCCTGATACGGCTTCGAAGACTGTTAGGTATGGACTGCTAGCGGACTGGAAAGAAGGACTTCTTTCATCCTAAAAAGAGTGAAAAGTACCTCAACGAATAGAGAAAAGTCAAGAAGAAAGTCTAGCCGGAAGAAACGAATTTACCTACGAAAAAAGAAACTACATGAAAGCAAGCAGAGGAAGCTGAGAGAGAATGGAGGGCAGGGACCCTAATCGACGCAAGGAAGAAAGGGAAGCCTTAGCCGATACGGGAATGGGGATAGACTGATTAACCTACCTTTGAAGAGCTGAAAATCCTTAGATTGCTACCAACTAGACTAACAGATAGAATGAAGAGAGTGCTGGACTTACATACGTTATTTCCTACAAGTTTAAGAAGGGAACTTCTTTTTCAATTGGAAGTGGTGTGTACCTTAACCAAACAAATCTAGTTTAGTGGTAAGGTGTATATGACTTCTTTCGCTTGTTCAAAGAAGATTCTAGTCTGCTTTAAGTGAAATCGTGAATCAAAGCAGAGGTAAAAGAGAGCTTCTTTTTCATATGAGATTTCGATCGAGAATTCTATATAGAGAGGCTAGAGGCGAGATACCATACCGGCCTAGCCTAAGACATGCAAACCTTAGGATCTTGGACGATAGAGAGATTTTTTATTCCGTAAGTAACTCAATTAGTGCTTTTCTAAGAGTAAAAGAAAGGGACACCTGTACCGGCGCCCTTCTTTTCATTTGAAAAATTCGTAATCAGTCTTATTCGCTGAACAAAGGGAACGATCCTAAGTGGCCAAACGAAAGGAGAGCAGACGGTTAAGCAAACCCTAGTTAGTGCGTAGAGAACGGGTATGGTGTTGAAAGCAAAAGAAAATGGCTAAAAGTAGGAAGCCAAAAGGCTAGAGAAAAGGAAAGGCAGAAGCCTAAACAAAACCAAAGAGAGGCTTAATTTAGCGGCACACGAAACTTAGAACGTCGGCAAGAAGATCAAAACATTTCTTCTTTTCCTGCCGCCGATTTGGCATTTCATGCTTATCCGAAGATCTTCCTTCTGCTTGCTTTATGCTTTTGGAGAGAATCCTTTCTGCTTTGTCCATTTCATTTGATTAAGACTCACTCCGCTTAGGCCGCATCTTTGCTTTATTTATTACGTACCAGTGCGTAGGTGTACTTCTGTGCCCCTCCCTTTCGGATTCGGATTTCGTATGAGAATTGGAGTCTGTCGATTAGGGATTGGTGGCATAACTTCCTTCTGTCGCATCTACTCTCGCTTCGTCAATGGAAACTCGTAGGCGTAGGCTTGCTTCGCTCACTCGTATCTGGGCTGGCTTAGAATCAATGCTTTGACCGCTAATGCCTAATCCAAGACCTCTTGCCGATTCCCAGACCTGGTTCACGCTTGAAAGCCAGAGCTAGTCTTCTTCCCCCAATCTACATGGGCCGCTACTAATAAGAGTTGAGCTGCCGAACCACTACCAGTAGTCCTTCCTCCAACAGATGGGTAGCTGCTGATTCTGTAACAGCTTTTTCTTATCCCCCAGGGAAGTCAGTAAGGTAGCAGGAAGAGATCTACTAGGCCTTGAGTCGGGTTTGAACTCCTCTCACTACTCTCTTTGGTTCTGCCTTTAAGTAAGAGGCCTTACGAGGGCTAATTTCCACGCCCTTTCTATTGCTTGCCTCGCCCCCAGGAGAGTTAGGTTATGCAAATAAGCGCATCGTAAACAAGGTGCATAGCGGTCTTTGCAAGAATAGGGGTTCCTGAATAAGGAATTGTCTCTAGAACCCTTGATTGGGCCGAGAAAGGAGAATGTTCAAAGCGATACGATAAGAGAACAGGTCTTTTTGGATAAGCTGTTGCCGCTCTTCTGTTAGAGCTCTTTAGTCCCAAAGAAGATCTCCCCTTACCTTAAAAGGGAGCGTCTCGGTGTTCTCGAAAGGGAATTCTTTGACCGGCGGGTGCGAATCGGTAGTTGTTAAACTAGCTCTGGCTTGATGACTGCTTTACTTTTAGCTTTTTGCGTGGGGCATAGAAGGAGTTGATCCTGGTCGAGGTAAATGGATTATGGATTTAGGAATGAATACCCGGTTCCAGAGAAGGTGCAGATGAATAAGCTTTTTCTGAGCGTAAATAGTAATAGAGTCCTTAATGCGTAACGTAACAAGGGAGCAAGAAAACAGATGCGCCTTACTAAGCCCAGAAAGGGGCTGCGGTTCTTCCTGAATAGCCTCTCCTGTCGAGCCTTTCTTTGCAAGTCTTACCTAAACTCTTCCGAATAAAGCCTAGAGAAGAAGGAGCTACTATGATTTCTTCATTATAGATTAAGATCTTCTTCGAACTTAATGTACAAATAGATAGAATAGCAGCAAATAACATCTTTCTAGTCGCTGCATTTGAAAAAAGAATTGAGGCTTGATTGAGAAAAAATGATTCCCCCCAGAGAAAGAAAGAGACCCCCTTACTTAGTGAGTAGTGAAGAACTATAGAGAAAAAGTTGGTTGGTTGTTTACCAACTAACAGCATGGGACGTTTGGGGCATTTTTTCTCTATATACGAAATTAAAAATTCTTGACCATCTCTTTTTTTAGCTTAGACTAAGGGCACCGATTCCTAGTGCTATAACAGAAACTGCCCTTAACGCGCAAATGAAAGCCCTCACAACACTCGATACCTGCAACTGCTCCTGCTTTTGGTAGTAGATAAACAGGTAAGGGATCTGTGCTTTGCCTTCCTTAGTAAGCCTTCTGCTCTATCGATAGTCCTTGAGGGGATCTCTTACTTCATCGGAACGGACACAAAACTATGGATAGATCCCTGGTTGAACGGCTCACCGTTGATCCACCAGCCATCTAGGTCCCAAAAAAGACACTAAAGTAAAGGAAGGGGCACTTCTTTCGGTCGATTCAATGCTTTTATTTGCATTACAGGTCATTTTAGAGGAAAGAGATCTCGTTTTCAGTCTTTTAGCTATAAAATCTTCATTCTTATGCAATTTCGAGTTGGTAGATTCATTGATGCCCCTGCCGATAGAATGGAATGCATGATTTTCGATCTTGTACCGAACTGAAGACCAACTGAATCTCGATAAAGAAAGAGAAGTACAAAAGAAAGAATGAAACTCGCATACCGTTCATCTCAATCGCACTTTTCTTATGATATTTCTTGGTTAAAACGTCCGTGGCAATGTAGGACCAATGGTAACAGAGGTCCGAGTCACATCAGGCTCTGAAAGAGTGGTTTTTGCTTGTTCTTCATCCTCTTCTCTTCCTTCTTTAGGTTGCTGCCTATCGACTTTTGGAGATAACAAGGCCATGAATAAAGAAAAGAGAATGACTGTTTCCGATTGCCCGGAAGAGTGCTTTCCGCCTTCGATTGATTGAGTGCGAGCTCTTTCGTTTTCGAAGGTTAAGGCACGAAGTGCTTAGTTGAACAAAGTGAGACTAAGGGAAGAGCCTTTCAAAGGTCAGGAGCCTCTGTGTAGCCCACACACCAAGGCGATGACGTAGCAGGTTAAATATAAATAACTAAGGCCATTGTCGATCCCAGACCAAGTGACCTCAGGGAGTCAGATTAGGATTCAGTGACCAAGGGAAGGGGTAGGAAGAAGAAGCTCTTATTCCGATTCCTCTAGAGAGATGCCGAGAAAGAGCTCTTTTCTCGGGGTTGAGGTTGAAGGAAGGACAAAGAAAGCGCATTTCGTCCGCTGCTCTTTGAGACAAATCTGCTGTTCTTTTATCAGTTGACTTTGGTGCTGTCGTATCGTATAAAGAGGAGAAAGGCTGCTTTCTTCCTGTTCTTAGCTCGAAGGGTAGTTAAGTGACGAAAGGGTATTCAGTCACCCAAGGTCCCCAAGGGAAGGGGTATGACAGCACTCTGCATCTTTCTTTGTTGGGATTGCTTTGGCCTTCTGTTGTGAGTGAAGGAGATTTCGATTAAGCGGGGGAAGGAAACCGAGCCAAGTAGTTCATTTCGAAAGCCCTTGGTCCAGTGCTTGGGCGCCGATGCAGAATAAAAGGAAGCGGCGCAGTATTGGTGCCTGGGGCAATAGGAAAAGGCGTAAGCGCGGCGATCTTGACGAATAGGTTCTTTTTTGGAAGCAGGCGAAAAAGGCCCATTTCCTTATTCTAAGAGTTATCTATCGCTCCGGGAAGATGCTCTTTTCAAATTGAAAGGAAGAAGAAGTGATTCGAGGAAAAATCGATGGCATCGCTTTTGCTCTTCCCACCGGTCTCTTTTCCGCTCTTGGTGGGTTGGGTATTAGAAAGAGGCCTCAGCCTAGAAGAGAGTTCAGTGAGCCATTAGCAGCTCTGGCTCACAGCTTAAATCGGAACTAGCTTTCGAACCAGATATTCGCTACGCCCCTCTTCCCCTGAAGCTGCGAGAGTGACTAGAGAAATGGTAAGTCAGTCTCATTCTATTCCCTGAAAGAGTACCCTCCGGCTCAGGGCAGGTGCTGAAAGCAAGAAAGAGTTTGTTTATCTTATAGTAAGAGAGAGATTGTGATAACAAAACTGCGATTCAGGGATTATAAGATTAGAATAGAAAGTACTCGAAGCTTGAACCCACGAGAAAGAAGGAAGCGGCAAGGAGAGTTCGTTTGCACTAATCTATTGACTATCCCCCAATCCCCGATCTACGAATAAAAGGAAAGATCGGACAGGTATTCACTCCCATTATTGATAGAAGAGACCAGAAAGGGAAGAGAATAGAGTCGTGGACAGGGATCCGGATCTAAGAGTTCTCCTTCCTTGTGTAAAAGTGTAAAGCTCTCGTACTACTTTTTGTATACCTGGAGATTCTTTTCGAGTTGTTTTTCTTTGTAATCGTAGAGAGATTGACTAGTTGACTAGGTTGAAAGATAGGTACGAGATAACCCGGGAAGGCTTATTTACCGACTAGCCATTCTATCTGATAGTTCTACTAGCGAAGGGTTGACAGAACTAAAAGCGCACATGCATGAGCATGAGATTGATGCCCTGATGGCAGGAAGACCAGCTTCGCTTCTTGAGCTTACTTGGTCACCAATAGCTTCTAGGGTTAGAAATGTTCGAAGAACACCAAACCAATCTCGACAAAAGAAAGAAAGTGTAGGAGCTAGTCTCTTCGCAAATGATTCATTCGTGGACAGGCTAGATAAGCCGTAACTATTCTCTTACAAAATTAACGATGCTCTTCGATGCGCGAGTATAAACCGAGTCTCTGTTCGGGTCTCTTCTTTCATGGCTCTTCTCTCTTAGAGCCTTGTAAATATACTTCCTTCTTTCTTTTTTTTTCCATTTTTTCAGGTCTCTTTCATGCTGGAATTTCTCCTCCTGATAAAATGAAATACTTTTTTCTTATTGGATCTATTTTTTTTAATTTTAGTCGAGGAAAAGAAATGAAAGGTAGAAGCATGTCGACGCGTGAAATCAATTATAAAGTAGATTCCTGCGTGATTGGCTGGAAGACGAATTCTCCTTCCCGAGGTTCAGTTCAGGTTTAGCTCTTCCATCAAACCATGGAAGACTGGCTTAATCCATTTCTCTTATTAATGTGATTTGAATTTAGCAGCATTGGCCGTAGAATCCAATATTGAGGGTGACTGACCACTAGATCTGTCGATCGAGACCTTGGTCTTCCTGCAGTGCTACAGCCTTTTGACTCTCTATGGGTTTCGGGCTAACGCCCTAAATCCTCCAACGGTGAGACTGAGTGTATTACTTGACTTTCTCTTAAGACTAAAGGGGTACGTAAAGTAGAGGTCCCTCAACTATCTCTAAAGACTTTTCTGGGTGACCAAGACATAGACTAAGATTCCTTTGTATCCGGGCGCTTACCTCGCTTGTTAGGGATCGATGCTTCGCCTCATCCGTGCTCATTGGAAACCTTGACTCTTCAATAGATTCATCTTAACTTAAGAAAGTAGTACTTTCTGTTTGCCTTCCCGTCTTTTCTCAGCGGATCAGCCACATACTCCGAAGTAACGTTAGTTACGGGAACGTAGCTATTTTTTGGTCAGGTTTTCTGGGGGGTTGGTTCCTCTACTAGAGTAGGTTCCGAACGCCTCACTTCTCTTACTTTCGGTGCTTATTTTCAATCATAAGATGGTCACCCGCCCTAAGCAACATTCGGTTCACTATAGATATCTCGAGAACTTCTCTTCTTTACTAGGATAGCACTCTTCCTTCTCAAGGATTTGCCTTTTCTTCACTTCTCCCCGCGCTGCTCAAGAATCATTCTGGTATCTACTATTCTTTCTATTCTTTCCGAACCTGGGGCTTCGCTTGCTCGCCCACTTATCCATGCGTTCTTTGCTAGACAGCATAGCATCTTTTTGTTTTCTTCCACTTCCAAGAAAGACTTGAGTGAATTAACCATTCGCTTACTCTTGTAGATCGCTCTCCTCGCTTTGTTTGTTATTAGAAATCTTTCTTACTTGGGTAGCCGGATCTTGATAATTAGAATGGGCAAAGCTCCCCCTTTCTTTGGTGATGAAGTTGGGCCGTCTTTCTTATGTCAATTCTGGGTCAACCATATTCCCATCCTTGTCTTTCTCGATGCGATTCTGTTGTGTGCGTGTTCACTATTGAAAGGACAGGATCAGTATGACCTCTGGCTCAAGATTCTGCCCATCAAGTTGAGTTTCAATCAGACTTGAGAAGTAGTCTGGGGCCGCTTTTGTAAGCCAGAAGTTGTAGCTAAGCGTGTGCATCGGAGTAACCCAGAAGGAGATGGTGGATGGGAAGGAATATGCTCGTTCTTTAAGTAGGTCGGCGAAGACGTGCTCAGAATAGAATGACTTTCCTGTCGGTCAATCGACTAGGACTTTTCTTGCAGTTACTTGCTTTAGCGCTTTAGTTAGCTCAAAAGAGAGATACTCGTTAATACAGCATCTCGACGTTCTTAGGCGGGGGCAGGATTCGAACCTGCAGTCTTCAGATTATGAGCCCGAGAAGTTAACCATTACTCTACCCCGCTTCTTACCCTTATCCTCCTGAATCCACCTTGGTCCTTCGTGCGTAGTGGTCTTCTTCTTGGACATAATCCGGGCGGGAAGCCTCCGGTCCGGTAGGGGTCTTGTCTTTCTCTTTCATACGACTCGCACGCATGTGTTAAGCATGTAGGTTTTGATCTTAGCGCTTTTTCTCTTCTTTCTTTTCTTTGGATCCTGAGACTTCTATTGTACCCACGGTGCGGTACACTGAACACCAACCAAATCTCGAAAAAAGTGGATTAATTTAAGTACGCGCAACTACACCTGTGAACTGGGAGGGACGGAATCGTAGCTACTCTGGTAGCCTGAATCTACGCTACCAGCTTTCTTCTCTTATGAAATTTCCGCTTCGCCCTTTTCAGGGGAGCAGGACAGAGAGCCTAAGGGACAGAGAAGGAAAGAGGGCGTAGGCTTGAGCTCGAAAGAAAGAATAAGAAACAAGGTGCTCTATCAGCAGATAGAAAAAAACCTTAGCTTACATGACTGAACAGATGCGATGCTTTAAGGACGGGCGGGATGCGCCGCTGCTTCCCCTGCTAACAAAAGTCAATAAAAAGTCAAGCTCACGCTTTCTTCCTTTACCACCCATGCTCACATGCAGGAACTTGATTGACATATAGAAGTTGGGTGCCTAAGTTAAGTGTGCTACGCTTTCAACAGCACTGAATTGACTTAGTCGACTCGGAAAAGCTCGGTTCGTGAAAGCGCAGTTCGCTCACTTAACTACGCACAATGGTTGTCCTATCGGCCCGTCAACTTCGCTTCGTCGACCCTCTTTGACGACTTACTAAAAGATTCGACACGTCTTAACTCAGCCTATCGTCTCATAACGAGGAAAGCAGCTAAGATAGCAATCGAGTCCATGTCCATAAAAGGTAGCGGTGCAAGGCCGTTCGTCAAAATTCCATTCCAAGGATCATCTGGAAGTCGTCCATTGGAATGGCCATAAACGTAGCCTTTCCAGCCCCTGTTCCAATCCGAAGGTAAACGCCCTAACAACCGATTCTCCGAATACTTGATCATTCGGTCGGCGAGGAAAAAGAAGAACTCTATGGAAAGAGAGGCTTATTCTCATCGGGAGAGAATGAGTGCTTCCTTATATCCAAACAAGCTTTACTATTTATTCCTTTTCCACCGACCGCTGGAACTGATCCTTCTTACTTATGTGTCATATTGTCGGGTCGGCTACCTCATCTCTCTTATCATGGAATCTTCTTATACGTTGATACACTAATTGGACAAAGAGAGGCAGGCAGGCAGGTAAGGTCTCCTTCTGGGATGAATCCTTCTTCCTATTGCTATTGCTTTGGTCCGCTTGTGACTTGTATGGAGAGGCTGCTACGATGTGGCAAGATGAAACTGACCATGCGTGACTTCGATCTAGTAGGGGCAGTCCCTGTGTTCGTTCAATGCTTTGCCGGTCAAACAAAAAATATGCATTTTTATATTATAGTAGTACAGCTGACTTCACACTAAGAAAATCTCGATTCATTAAAATAAACATCTTTCATTGCGCTAGGTTCTTTGCCAGCTAGCTTTTACGCTTTGGTTCAGCTACTCTTCTTTCTGTGATGCTCTTACTCCGACCTCCCAACTTCTTCGTTGGTATCTTCTGTTCCCTTCTCTTCTATCCAAGAGCTTCCATTCCAGTACGGGTACTACACACATCTTCTCGTCCTTTGACGTTGCTATTACATACGTTAAGGTAAACTACTCGCCAGTTAGTTAGGTAGGGGGCGCGCTATAACAATAAGCAAGGAGTAGCTCTTTCCCACTCTCTGACCTTCCTTACATGTCTATCTGTCTGTTCTTCTTGACTCTCTCTTTCTTGCCTTTGTTAGTGTTGTCTCGAAAGGGAGAGTGAAGCGGGTTCAAGCTAGAAGAAATTACTTTCTATAAAGAAGGTAAAGGAAGGTTCGATGGAATTCAAGCTCATGACATGTCTCGTTTGATCGATCATAGACTATCTCAAAAGAGAGGAGTCTTCAAATAGATGGCTACCCCAATGCCAAACCTTCATTCCCTCCTAGAAGAGAATCCATCTCGGTAGGGACGTAGAAGATGGCAGAGCTATCAAGAATGAAAAGAGATCATCCCAACACAACAGGTGACCGGGAAACAGGTTCGATAGAATGGAATGGTCCAGCAAACTGAACGAAGTCCTATCTTCACTAAAGAAGAATTTTGTCCTAACAGAAGTCTCCGTCAAGCCTCTCCCCACTATTTGTTTTTATTGTGTGCAGAGACACTCTCATCACTGATTAGAAAGGAAGAGGGGTGATCCCCGAAGGGCAGAACAATATTAGAAAGTGTCTATGACGATTTAGATGAAAAGGCAAGTCGGGTTTCACCACATATGTGTGGTACCTGGCCCCGCGCAAACGTAGACTCACTCTTAAAGAGCGGTTTCCGTACTTATTCATCACTGCCATAGTTCCTATTGTATTGGGTAGGTCCCCTTACCATTTTAAGTGAAATAGGGGAAGGATCAAGTGAACTATGGAAAAAGCGTTTTGAAAATTCAATGGTCCCGTTGCCCAAATCTTGACCCCTAACTAACCCAGCAGCATATCAAAATAGCATTCTGCTTCCTTCTTGTCGGCGATAACAATATCATCACCCAAGAGAGCATAGTTTGTACACTTTCTCTCGAGGTATACCTCGTCCGCAGCTAACCACACCAGAAAATGGTGAGATAGTGCGAATACTGGCCCAAGACGACATATATCCGAGAGGTTGGCCTGTGGCCTGTTATAAAACATACAGTGGACCCTTTTTTACTTTACAAAGGGTACATCGAACATAGTGCCATTGATGGTTAATGCCCAACAATAGCCAAGCCTCTCTCCGAACACGGTTGTCATCATCTTAGACATAACTTGCAGCGGCCAACGGTCTGTTGCTGATTTTTACGAGAAAGAATCCATGCTCCCAAGGTCAAGGGGAGCAAGTTGATTAAAGGTACCATCCACGGCTCTTTAACACAGCTGCTGCCCATTGGTGGCCGTAAAAGCCAAAGACCGATCTAGTTCCCGATGGCGAATATAAGGCCTTTTCCGCCTCCCTCAATGGACTGACCTAGTCGCCCTTCGGAGTATCCCGGATCGGCACTAGATATCATACCCAATGAACACCTAACCTTCTATTACTCCTCCTTTCTAGAGAGATAGGCAATAAAGAGAAATCGTTTGCCCTAATGATGACATCGGCTATTGGAGTGACGCCGAGGCAGAGGGAAAATGGATCTGTGCCTGAGTCAACTCATCCGGATTCTGAGCGTTCTTCGGACCATAGAACAAACTCTATTCTCGCGGAACTTTAGTTTAGAGTTTAGCACCGCGGGCGGAGCATAAGGCTTCCAATCGCTCTCTGTCTATTCCCGTGACAGTGAGACGCACTTGTTTTTGTATGGATCTTACTAGCGAAAAGGCACTGAAAGTGTTGCGCCTTCTTTCTTCTTTCCAATTTTCTTTCGGGAGGGAAACAAAAAACACTTGAAAGCGATCGATCTCGATTGAGTTGACAAGTCATCGCCAGCTTTTATCTAAAAAATGCAATGATCTATTCCACCAGCCAAGCATAGATAAAAGATATACGCGCTTCTTCTTCATATCATAAAAGAGCGCTCCGACCGTCAAGCGGGCAAATGCTTGGCTTGGTAGGTTCCAGTGAACCTTTAGTCAGAGAACTGGATTGGCTTAGAGTGAAGTTTACCGTAGTAGAAAAGAGGAGCATTCGGTGGAACCGGTACAGAAATGGTTCCCATTCGACTTGGGAATTCCGTCTCTGGCTCGTGGGTTTAGCCAATGATGCTTCCTTTCTCAGCTCCTTCGGAAAAAGAACCTCAAGTCCTTGTCATGATCGCGCACTCAAGCTAAACGCTATTTGCGATCGAACTATAACAGTTCCGATGAACCTCCCATTCCGTTGTCGTCCTTCTTCTTCTTGCATTGATTTTCATTGTAAACTGAGCTTGTCGATCAAACTGTGGCTTACGTCGGACCGTACCCTAATTTATTCACTTCCTCACAACCAAGCCCTTCGAGTCTTTGTCCTGAAAACAGTTCCTTCTTCGCATCTCTCCAGTGAGAAGGATTTGGTCTCATCTCTTCCTGGAAAGCCTAAACCCTCACTCTTCCAATCCTTCCTCGGACATCAATCCCGGTAAAAGAAATAGTGTAAGTAAGAAGAAGACCGGTTAGGATCACACTAGTCCTGGCTGGCCTATTATGAAGTCTTTTCCCTCAGAACAAGACAAAAACTGGCTTGCAGGTATAGCTTGGCTTAGGAATATATCCCCACACAACTATTAGCATGCCCCGGACGAGACACCAACTCTTTCAAAGGTGGGATTCCCAACCCCCTATTCAGATTAGCCTAACATTCTCATTCTCGGAAAAGGAGATCAACATCATCACTTTCAACTAGGGTTGCATTCCAACGCGGGAAGGAACAACAAGCTCTTCTTTCCTTTCTCCTCAGCTCGATGGGCAGGCTTCCGGAAAGACCAGATGAAGATAGCGGATATTGATTACAAAATTCCTTAATCGCTTAGACAACCTTCTAACTCGCTGCAAGGAGAGACTGGGAAGCGTGACTATTCTGAAGTAAGAGGTATCGAGAGTAGCTAGAGCCAGAGGCTTATAACATAGAAGACATAGAAGAATGGATGGATGCCCGGTCTGTTTCTCTCGAAGTAAACTCTTGTAATAGAAAGAATCTCTCGCTGGTCTAGCTCCTAAAGCTAAAGAAGTAGGGCGATCAGTCGAATCAGAACCTAAAGGTCTGGAAAATTTCCTTGAATCTGAAAGCGATGGCAGCTAGTCAGCTTAACCTGCCTGTCCGTGGAAAGAAGGATAGTTGGTTAAGGGGGACGCCCAGAGTCGAAGTCGTGTAACCGTGTAACTAAGCACATAACGTATAGGATAACTAGAAAGGCTTGTATGGCTGAGTTGAGTGGAGGGGCTAAGCGCTGTTGCATATTCTAATTAGCCCTTCTTCTCTTCCCGCTTCCCCTCCGTACTGTATGTAGGGAACACCGCCTCAGAAGGTATTTGATCTGTATTTCCATTTCCAATACTCCTGTGTTAAGGAGTTTCCCTGAAAGCTATGCTATGCCTTTTTACCTCTCCCTATCCCTATACGCTGGCTGTATCGAGTGTATCGTCCATGTACGTCTAAAGTAGGAGCACCTAAAGCTATGATATCCGTAATTACATGCATCTCCTTTTTTGAAGTTTGAAGAAAGGGGCGTCCAGGACATCTTGTAAAAGAAAAGCTAATGCATCGGTTAAAACCAGAGTGGGAGAATAAGCTAAGCTTTCTTTAACGTTAAGTTTACTAGGAACCTTTTCAAAGTTTGAGTTCTGAGAAGATAAGCTTCAATCCTAAGAGCTAGGAGTTATCTATTTAACTGAACTGCATCTCGTGCTAACAGCTATGAATGCTAACCCAATCAAGCAATCCCAGCAAGGTTGTAGAGGGAAAGGAAGTGAGTTATTATAGCTAGAAGGGCAATCAACTGCCTGAAAGGCATAGGCTGGCTGCAGAGCTTAATCCCAGATATAAACGCTACGATTCACTCTGTTAGAAGGAGCTCCCGTTGCTGCTTGCTTGCCCTTTCCTCCTACTCGTATTAATGATCGAAAGTCCTATATAAGCGAAAGTCTATCTTTTCTAAATCTACCTTTGTTGCCCTCTATGAAGTGAATGAAGTAACCCATGAGTATGGGGCACGAACGCCAGGAAGTGGCCCTAGCGTTAGGGGTCAAAGAAAGAGCACTAGTTGCCTTGAAAAGACTCTCTTTCCCTGACTACTATTACTCTCATTCATTCCGAAGAAAGAAAGACACATTCAACTGTGCTTTCGACGCTCCAGAAGTGAACTGAATTGCCTTAGTTAGGCTAGAAGCGGATAGAAAGTAATATTACGGGAAGGATGAAGCAAGGAAGGGAAAGTTTGACCAACCCCATCTCATAAAATGAGGGCGAAAATCAGTGCACCTCGGGCTTTTCCCCACAGGCTGAGGAAAAGAAGAGGGACACTAAGAGATAGATAGAGAGTCTACAGTCTTAGAATAGTAATTTACCTTGATACATGCACCCGTTGGAGCCAAATAGCAGGTTCAGTTTTTTTCTGAGACTGGATGAGATGTACGGTATTCACTACACGAGATGGCGTGCAAGTCTTCACTATAACCCTTTCCCACTCAGGCAATAGCCTCTGACCAAAGCCGCCTATGGCGAAAATACGTCGTTTGCCACCACCTTCACAACTCTGACCTAGTCGGCCACCTGCCTCCCCGATCGCTGCTGCTTCCGCGTCTAACTGCGGATCTTCTGACTCCCCCAGAAGGATAGGCATAATCATATTCATTTTAAGGCTAGCTCTTGCCTATCGACTACGCTTGCTGGGTGTTCACCCCTACGGCACTATTCTATTCCCAACCCTTTCTTCCTGCTTAGCTTCGCAGGAATGCTTTCTTGCTTCCCCAGGTAGAGTCACAAAGAAACTTTCTTTCCGGGGCGAAGGGCTTTAGCGAGCTACTCCTATCATCTCTTTGGCTTTTAAGATCTCTTATCTACGTTCAAAGAAAATGAATTTCTATAGCATCAAACTTTTTTGAAAGGATAGCCCATTCTGCATTCTAGTGTGTAGCAAGCAGTGAAGTCCTTCTCTGACTTTTTCTACTGGTGAACGCTAGGCAGGAAGAGACCTTATAGCACCCAGAGGCGAGTTAAGGAAGTCAACTGGAAGTAGCTAGATATATAGGTAGTGTTCGCTTCTTAGGCATATAGAACGTCTTCCTTCTGATGCCTACCCCAGGGCATATCGTATCGTATAAGTTAAGTCCTATGGAATCTCTTTTTTAAAGGTGAGAAACTTCCGTATCTTATTAGCTTAGTAAGCTTCAGCATCATCACTAAGCGGCATTGTAGCAAGTAGAGAAGATAGCTTTGGTAAAGGAAGGAAGGCTATGGCTAAAGCACTAGTAGTAGATCTGATAGCTATGTCCCTAGTAACAGATTGTTTTCTTCTTGTTCTTTGCCATAACGCCCATTCTGGGACGAGTTGGAAAAAGAATTCCTAACCTAAACCTAGTCCCATTCCAAGACTACACTTTCTTTTCTTGGTCTGGATCTATCTCTTTTGTTTTGAATCCCCTGCCTACTAGGATACCTGGCTTGCCCCCTGTTGCTATGTTTCGCCAAGGTTCAATCTCAACTTTTCTGACCTTTTCGAATAGAAGAAAAAAAAAAGCTATTTTAATTCCGGGGTAGGTAGAGGCTTTGTTTACTACGCGTACCAGCCTTAGCGCAATGAAACTGCTAATCAAATAGAGGATTCAACTAAAAGCGAGTCAAGGGCTTTAGCGGAGAGCTACGTATTCTTTGCGAAAGAAGATGCCAAAGAGCCAGGCCGGTCAGTCAGTCAAGCTAGACATCTAGACTCTCCCCTCTTCCTTACGTCGAGTCTCTTTACCCCTAATAACATTTTTCGATTCAACTACAAGAAACTCCACTTCGCCAGGGTCGATATAATTGAGCTCGACTGAAAGGAGAACTCCCGTTGGTAAATGCATCCTCTCCTGCTAGTAGACCCTTTGCTTAGCCAATTACGTTACGGTTGACGAAGTTCAGACTCTTGACTTAAGGATGAATTTTCCAAGAGGGTAAGCAAAAGACAAAAACTTTAAGCAAGCACTCCCCTCTTCAAACCCTTGTGTCAGCGTGGAACAAAACAAGCAAGCTGCTACAATGAATGAATAATCTGAGTTTACATCGTCCGGTGGAAGAAAAGGAAAAGGAGAAGCTGCTCGACGAGCGGTTATTAAGCAAAGCATCAGAAGATAAATCAGAAACTAAATATTCTATAATTGCTTCCCTATATTAAAAAAATTCTTTCTTCCTTTCGAGGCATACTCATCTTTATCGATATCCCCTTTCTCTTAGTCCCAGAACTGACTCAATAGGAACCGAACTCTTACCTTATCTGGTATGAACCAGTAAGCGAAAGAGAAGGGCGAAAACCGATCGAACTCTAAAGTCAAGCTTTTCACTTCATTCTTCAAGCTCTTGAACATGGGTTGAGTTCATACATTATGAATGCTTATCTATTCAAGATATACTACCAATTCCTTTGAAGTTACTACCACTACCGAATACCGAAGCAGGCTTGCTCCTTCAAAATAAGGTGGCTAAGACAAACAAGACAGGGGGCCTATTCCAATAACTTAACTGGCAGTCGGGCTCTATTATGCCTATTCAACATATTACGATTGTGATACAATTCCATTGCCTGCTTTTATTCATGTTCGTGCTTACTTGTATGCCGGAACTTCAAGGTCAATAAATAAGGACTCCTATCCTAGAAACTCGGTCTGCTTGCTCCTACAAAAGCTCATACGGTGTGTCTCCTATCCCGATACGAGTTATCTTCTGACCGTTCCCTCGTGCTTGTTTCAGGAAGCACTTCAGACGAAGATTAATGAGGCTCAGCAGGCTTATAAAGTACTCCAAGACCACGTTACTAGCGTTGAACAGGCGAGGGCTCGAGCTGAGGCTGACAAAAGCTGTGACAGCGGGCCGTCTCTGCGAATAAAGATAGAGACATGGATAGGAAGAAGGTGCTTCTACGAAACAAATCTCCAAGCCTTTCTTTATTGATGAAACATATAGATCATGTAAGGAACGCCATAATCACCTAACAGCTGCGCTCTCTAGAGAGAAGAAGTACACATAGTTGCCAAGTTGGGAAATCGCGTGTATCCGCTCTATTGTCGACACAATCTTTGTTTGATCCAAGTAATTTCTCTATAAGAAAAAGTCAAAGAATAAGAGAGAGTACTTTCTCGCCTTATCAAATGAAGCCAAAAAGACGGGCTTTTCATGGAAGGCAGAATTCACAGCTGAGTGAATTTCTTCTCGGTATCAATGCACTAATTCCTAGCTACCTTCCTCTTTCTTTATTCAATTTCTAGTTAGCCTTTTGGACAGGGCTATAATAAAATAAAGAATGAAAAGCATCCCTTCTTCTGTTCTCCTTCGAGACGTGCCTAAGCTCAGTCTTTGTCTTGCTGAATGCTAGATTTCTAAACAAGAAGGTGAAGGGAGAATCACTCAATGGAAAGAATAAAAGAGCTCCAACAAGGTCTACAATCAGACTAGTCAATTTCCTCAGAAGCTAGAACTATGAGTTCCACATAGCCATGAACCTCTCCCGTGAAAACGCTAGTGGCTCTGCCCTAGGAAGAGCTGATCTTTCTGCATTCCTAACTCACTCGACCTAGCTACACTCTCATTCACATAGGACCCCTCTTTTTTAAGTTTCCAGGGCTTCTGTTGTGAACCCGATTCTAGTTCTAGATGCTCCCTCACAGACTCCAGTCAGAAGCGCTAATACGCGAAAATGAGTCTATTCTGCATTCTAACAAACTCAGGCTACTACTTTCCTTTAGTTCGTTTCTTGTGTTAGAACAGACGGAAGAGAACCAAGTCCTAGGATACTTGTCTTCTGGGGACCTTCTTTCGGATTCACTGAATTGCTCTTTTCCTCTTTCACCAACAATCTAGATAGAAAGAAGTCAGTCATCCTCTAGCCCATGGATTCTCACGGATCGTTGCGGATGGGGTACTATCCTTTCCTAGGACCTTTGCTTACCATATTCTCGCTGAGCTATATTTATTTCTTTTTAGACTTCTATATGATCCAGAGAATGGTCTCCCTTGAGTCCTTCTACAGTCTTGAAGCTAGAATCAATCCCTAGATTTCATATTTTTTAGGGAGAAAGTCGGATACACTCTTTTTATTGGATTGGCTGACTAAAGCGAGAAGAAGAAGTCAGTGCTCATTCAAGTCTAGTACATTTATAGATTGAGAGCATTAGGAACTCGGATTTTTCCGCAAGTCGTTCGCTCACAGATAGAAGATACTGGAAGGTTAAGGGCTTTTATTTTAAGAAAGGAGTGGATTTCGAATCCTTTCTGGACCTGACTCTGAAGTAGGGCTCCCCCTATCGGGTACGTATCTGTCCACTGACTTTCTTCTCGGAACTTGGAAAAGTCTTCTCCTTGTTAGAGTTCTTTCTGAGAGTTTGGAGTTTCCTGAGAAAGAGGAATTCAGTCGACTGGATAGCGCATTTCTCCTTCTATCTAGCTATACTTCTTGAGCTAAAATTCACAAGACTAATGGATAAGTGAAGGCACTGAGAATAAGCCACTAGGGTACTGCTCCAAATGTGAGAATGAAGGGTTTCTTGGACCCTGGGACATATTGGATGGTTTCGAGCTGTCTATCGAGTTGGAGTGAGAGATAGGAGTTTTAAAGACCTAAAGAGGTAGGATAGTAAATTGCTTTGGAGAAGAGAGTAGGCAGATTGTGAGATCCCAGACGAGGCTACTCCTTTGCTCTTCATGTGCTAAGTCCTTAATTTCTTTCTAAGACCAGCAGGACGACGAAATAGGTGGTTTGTGAGGCAACATCATATGCTCTTATTTAAAATATGGAGATACCCGTAGTTCTTTTGCCCCATACCTAGTAGCTACTGAGTAGGCTTCTACAGCCCAATCTCATAATAAGCAAATAGGGTAGACACATCGTAGAAGAAAGGCTAGGAATAGAGAAAGAGCTGGTACTTTCTCTGGGAACTCTCTTCTTATTTAATTTAATTTAAGGCTCATGGCTTCCTTGGATGCTCTATGGAGGGATATAAGACTTCTCTATCTCCGTGACTTCTTTACCATGGTACTCTTTCTATGGAGGTAATTGAGTAGACAAAAAGAAAGGCACTAGTTCAAGGTTCCTGGAAAGGTGTAGATGCCTCTGTCTATTGACCTGAACAACTTGTCAACACTCTAGGGCTTACTAATAGCTCTAATTCTAATAAGGTACTTTAAGGAAAATGCTACAGAGGGATTGGATGGATGAAGCCATGACTGAGAAAGTGACTTCCATCTACTTACTTGATATAAGAAAGGTTGATAGAGCTTCAATAGTAAGGAGCCAGCAGAGACTCATTTCAATACATTCTACTAGACCCTTAGAGAGGTACAAGGCTCTCCATTCCCTGTGATAGATAGAGCCAGTAGGACCCTATATGAATCCATTTGTTAGGAGAGCATTGAACCAGAGTCTAGAACGGGACATAGAAACTCCCCAGGTAGAGTATTTGATAAAGCTTGAAGACTCAAAGAAGTATACTCCACTTTGTAAAGGAATCCTACTAGCACGCATACTTCCTTTTCTTCCTATATTATATGTGTCATGGTCATTACTATAGCCTCTTATTAGTGAGTTATGCTGATACTCGGGAAAGCATTCAGTTATCCCCACTCATAGTTCTGGCTCAGGGCAGGTGCTGAAAGCAAGAAAGAGAAGAAGACCACGTGCCAGCCTTAAGCTCAAGGCTCAGTTATTAACTATTAGTAAGTGAGTCTAGCAACGTTCCTCTTTTCAGGACTAAGTCGGAAAGAAGAAGAAAGGCAGACTCCATCAATCAAGGGGTGGGATTGAAACCCCGGAAAGATACGATCCACGAATAGATAGGTTCCCACGTCCCAGGTAGCGCTTAGAAGGCAGTGAAGGAAAGCGTTTCAATTCTTTCGGAGTCCCGCTCAGGGCGAAAAAGACCGAGGGAAAGGGAAATGGCTATCAGTTCTGACTCTATTCCCGAGGGGGAATCAATTGTTTCAGCTCGAGTGAATATGTCGAAAGGTAAATGCTTTTGAAGTTTAATGAATCCGGTTGATGCTTTCTTGTTAAATGCTTGCTTCTTTCTTGGAAAAGAAAGAGGGTTGGAACCAAGGAAGACACAATAGACAGTAGTCGAACGTCGGGTCATAGGGCAGCTAGCCCAATCTGAGTCGCAATAGTAAATCCGTCTTAGCCGAGAAGAGACTACCTTTTAAATTCAATAGATATTTCGAGTTTCCTGAAAAGAGCAGAGACAAGGGATGCTCCTCTTTATAAGAATAAGTCTAAGAATAAGAGGACCAAGAAGAAAATTCTTCCTGGTTGCCATACCATAGTGGCCAGCATGCGCTGACGGGTTCTTCGAAGATCTCATTTCAGGGGTAATCAAGCTCAGCTTAGTCTCTCTCTTTACTTAGCAACTTGTTATAGCTAGAGTTTTGGTCAGTTTGTTAGGAGGGCAACTTCAGTAGTCAATTCCTTCTTTGAAAGATGTTTGCTTAGTAGATATTTTCTCTCTTAGATTTCAACCTCTCGTAGCGTAGACCTTTGAGAAAGAGGCATTCAAAGAACTTCCATAGAGGAGAAAGACGCTGCCTTTGCCCTGTTGAGTGGTTTAGCCTTCCTTCTTTATCATGGTCATTGTTTTAGCTCTTGAGATTGGAATCTCTTCAGTCAGGAATCAAAGACCAACAACTTGCTTTTTGAATCAAACTTTGTTTGCCTCAAGCCCTCTCTTTTAATTTGAATAAGGCGTTCTACTCGCTTTCACCTCTTAGATGTCTGGTAGCGCTTCTTCCCGTTGATAGCGATTCTTCCCTTTCTATAGTTTCATAAGCGGGAAGTTCTCCAGTATGCCCAGGAATGAAGTGAAAATCGATAGGTACTCTTTTTGCTCACACCGGGATATGCGACATAGTCTAGTATGATAGAGCTGATGCTCCTATCCCTACAAGTGAGTCGAGCTGATCAGCGACAGAGACTTTTCAAAGTCAAAGTATACCTACATCTGTCTCTGAGATCCGAGAATAACGTATGCCATAGATATCCGGAAATTGTAATCGATTTAAGGCGTAAGACCTTTTGCCCTTTAATTTAAAAGGGGTTTCCACGAATATTAATGATTGCTCTTCCGGAAAGAGACTCCCCTGGCTATGCTTACGAGTTGACTAGCGGTTTCCGAGTCAAGCCAAAAACTTTATTTATTCCCATTGTACTCGCCTACTATACTGGAACTCCTGGATCCGCAAACGGTCACTCTAACGAATAACGAAGAATATGCTCAAGGGTCTCTCTTTTGCTGATTGAAGCAAGTAGTAAACTTCCTTACCGTGAGGGCCATCGGGCGTTCGGAGAGAATCTCTGCTCTGATTCTGCGACTTCGCCAGAAGATCTGATATGACTGGAATGGCATGCTTCGGGCTGCAAATTGGACGTCAACTTCTCCTTCAGTACTCTGCGCGTATCATATATTTCCTTATAATTGGATGTACGAAAACATAGCGTTTTCACAAATTCTGATTTGATCTAATTCCATATGCTGAAATCCATTCGGGCAGAAACTTTACCAAATCCAGACTCGACCACTGTAACACTAAGCACAAAAGAAGCCAAAAGACTTGGTTTCTCTCAAATCAAATCTCTGTATCAGATCGATCCGCTGACATTGATGCCAAAAAAACCCCTCCTTTCCTTCGCAGGGAAGAATCCAGGGATTGATCTCGATTTTCCCTCTGCTCTAATCACTTAAAAGAACTCCACTCACTAAAAAAGGTAAAGGTAAAGAATCCAATAAAGGGAAACCCTCCATGGCACAGCACAGGTCAGGGTCCGAGACAGAAGAAAGCCCAAAAGCCACTGAGCTTTTGGTGTCATCTCCGCTGGCTCAAGAAAGAACCACCAGAGCTGATTATTTACAGCGAAACTCCAAAAATCTCCTCTAACAGAAAGGCAGATACCTAGAAGATTCTATCATAGGGTTCCCCCCATTATCCTGCTAAATTGTCTTGACTTTGGTTCTATTTCATTTGGGAAGTGAGGGGAATTCCGGCATTAATACGAAGACTCGAAGCCAATTCGTGGGCATTCCTATTTAGAATTAGAATAAAGGAGGACAAGAAAGCCTACTCCCGACAATGAAAGAAAAAAAAGAAATACCGGAAATTCTAAATAGACTACTACTATGGTAAGAGCTCACTGGAATGTCATGCCTAGAAAGAGGTCAATGTTCAATTTGGGCTAGGAAAGGAGAATCCGAGATTGTATAACTAGATCTAACTATAATAGTTAGTTATGGTTTTTTGAGGTCGAGTTGGAAATAGAGGGAGCCGTCTACCTCTTCGAAGGATAAAAGAGTCCCGATTGTCGCTTGTCCTGGGAAGGAAGCTTCTTTTGTTACTGAGCTGCTACAGACTTCGATCAAGGAAAGCTGTCCAATTACGCATCAATCTAAAAAGTAGCATTTTCCCGCGCGTCATCAACAGTAAAGTCAGTGTCTATAGCCGCTGCATCTTTTTTCTTTTTGTTTTTGTTATTGTATTTACTGATTGGTTTAAGGCTGTCCTAGGAGTAGGGAATTACGGTCAATCAAACCAGTTCATGAATGAATGGCAATGGAGCACGAACGGTTAAGAGGTTAGTTCCAGATTTCGTGAGTTCTATTCGCATTTCGTTTTACTTTTTCTTTGAAGAAGGGAAAGGAAGTGACAATCAGTGTCGTGTGGGTCAAGCCAGCTGTTCTCAATCGCTCTTTCCAATTTCTATGGCTACATACTTTGCTTTGAATTGGTCTCTTCTAAGGAGGCCTTTTTCCGGGTAAATGTCAGAGATAAGAGATAGCCGTAGTATCTTAATCCTTTTTCCTGCAAGGGGGTGGGAGAGAGTGCCCCATAAACCATCGAGTGGAAGTACTTTTTTTCCCCTTTCCTTAGACCGAGACGAATACATCGAGAATCCAATGTGCAATTCATTTTGATGAGATAGATTCAGAGTGATCTGAAAAGCGGGAAAGAAATCTCTCTCTATTACTACGAATAAGATTTTGATCTTCTAAACTTAAACAAAGTAAGCATAAAGTTAGATTGGTTTGTGACATGGGTTGACTCTGATAGGAGGCTTTGAGATTGTGGGCTAGTCTGAATCCTAGATGCAAGCTGATTAGGTTGATAAAGGGGTCTCTTGTGAGACATCTTTGAAGCACTGCATCTTTCTAGCTTAAAAGAAAGAGAAAGACAACGAAGTGGGAAGATTTCCCAAGCTTAGGACTCTTATCAATGGGCACTAGAGGGAGGCGCTAACATGCAAAAAAGCCTCCTTTCGGGTGTTTTTTCGGGAAGAGCACAGGAATGACTACAGAGAAGACTGAAAACTTCCATCAAGAATAGGCGGCTATAGCACGGTTCTCAATAGAAAGTGTTGTCAATGAGATAACGTCTGTAATCCATGGCCTTTTCTTCTCTCTCCTTCGCTCGGGGGAGACGGGGTGATGTTGTTTAATTGTGGTTGCCTGCCTCATTATATTATAGGCGGAAGGCTTCGTTTGACCTAGGTTGATAACCATATTAGTACCGGGGCAGTTGGACTATCTAGTAATGGAAAAATTCTTCCTTTTACTCCTTTCTGCTTATGCTCCTAGGTGTTGGGCTCCCGGTCAAATAGGGGAGTCTTATTCGCAGCTTTTCTCTAGTTTCTTTGTTTGAGGCTCTCTTCAAACCCTTCAGCGTGGAGCAAATCAAGCAAGGCAAGTTCGATTTCAAGCCTTCCCGATCAATTGTGAGTGGACTGGAGCTTGAGATAGCCCTTTTAGAGCTAGCTGTTGACTTTCTGAGATAGAGCTAGTATTTTGGGTTAGCCAGATAGACCGAACTGTGATACTTAACAGAATCATTGATTTATTAGGTTGTTCGAGTTGTTCTTGAATTAGTACTTTTCTCTCCTGATCTAAGGGTAGTTCTAGCAAGGTTGAAGCATTCCATTACATACAAGGTGCTAACACGGATGAATCTGGTAGAGAGAAAGAGGATCTTTCCCTCCGCTTTTTGTAAAACCTTGCTTACGTAGCCTTGCCTTGAAGTGAAGCTCGATCGCAGGCAGGTTTAACGGCTCAAGCTCTATCCTCGATTCCAACGGTCTAACGGAGATGGGATTTTGCGGAACATCTTTAGAGATAGAATCTCTCTCTGTCTAGTTCTACAAGGAAATGGGCGCACTGAATCCTTCTATTATTTCTTAATAAAAATAGTATTAATTATATTTATTAAGAAATAGAGTGACGACTGCAGCTACATTCTTTTAAAAGAATGTTCTCGCTATTGTAGATTTTCGAATTCATGGAAAATGGTGCTTTGTTCACACCTATGTTGATCTACCGCTGCTTTACACGCCCTTGATAGACGCATTTAACCAGAAAGAGATAGACGGGCAGAAGATCAATGAAAAAGACTTGCTAGCTTTTCGGCATACCGAAACAAAAGACGCCAGGGATTGGGCTGATTGACCCCAGGTTCCGGGACGAGAATCAGGTAAACAGTTGAAGTACCAAAGAGCGGTCCCAAGGGACGGAAGAAAGGAAGCAAACTAAGATTCCTAAGAGCTGTTTCCTACTAGCAGCAGGAAAAAGAAGAGATATAACAAAGGAGATCAGACAGCACCTGACCCTCTGTCTTTGGTAGGCAGAAGAGAAGCTTTCTCAGATTCCTCATCTCTTGAGCTTTCCCCGGTTGACGTTGAAGCCAAAGAAACGGGGGGAAGGGCACAACCAGTAGTTCCCACACCCATTCCCATTCAATGATTGATTCGAATAGCTAAGCGAAGGCTGAATTGAATGGACGAGTAAGGATGGGAATACGAGCTCCTTCATCTCAGCTTGTGAGGGAAAGACGGCGATAGCGGATTCAGCATGGGAAGGTAGAACATGGATCTCGGTGTCCGGTCATCACGAAAGGAAGGACGCTTCGCTTGTCGGTTCGGATTGCTTCATCAGAGACACGGTCTAGAGAAGGAAGGTGTCATCCGTCGTCCGGTCTCCTTTGATTTGAATTTGATGCTCACTCCACTTTGAACTGAACTAATGTCGTATGTTAACGAGTCTGTCTGTGCACGTACTCTTTCTTTCTCCTGGGCCCCTCTGGGGAAATCCTTTGCTGACTGCGGGCACCCTACTGGTCGAGTGGTTTTATCCCGATCCATAGTATGTTTCGACAGATGATTGATGAGAATGCGAGCACCTATGATCTTATGAAGCAGACGTTTTTTCCGTTTAGGTGCTTTCCCTGGTCTTTGCTACCGGGCAGGTGACTACGCTCGTTGCTTAGCCGAAAAAACTGCTAAAACTTAATGCGGCTTGGAAGACTCTTCGCTAACGAGGCAGCTATTACAGAGGAAGAATAAGAGGGAGGGGTACCAAGGAGACAAAGACAACTATGTAAGGCTTAGACCGTCGCGTATACTGCTTCTCTTTTTGGTAGTTTTCTCTTCCAGCACTACTTGTAGCTACCTATCCCTACAACTACTAAACGCTATGAAAGTCATATAACTGCTCTATAGCTATAAAACGTCCTCCTCCTATACGATATTATATAGAAAGCAGCTAGAAAAGCCATACAACTGCTATGCCTGCAATGAACCTGCTATGAAAACGATACACCTGCTCTACTGACCTGTGGCTCTACCATTTTTAGAGAAGAAAGAAGTCACAACACAAACACAAAGGAAAACTTAAAAGAACAACTACTTGATAAGGTGTTGTAAGAGACAATACAAAGTAATACAGCAGTTATTCCAGTAACACACCAGCTATGCTATGAAAGTGGCCAACATTCGCTGAGTTGGCCGACAAGTTCATCAAGCAGTTCTGCTACAACATCGATGTCGTGCCCACTCGCCCTATAGAATGAATTGTTGGAGGCTTTACTTGACGAGTAGACCGTCAGTTACCCAATGAATCATTTGCAACATACGTGGGAAGGTTAATGGCCCTAGCAGCTAAAGTGAAAGTGATGCCTCCATGAAAATTATCAGACAGATATGGTTCTAAAGACCGCTAGTAACCCCCTGGTAAGTTACATCCTTTTAAGGTAAGGAACTTTTTTTTTTTTTAATATTTCATCTGCAACGAAGATTGTTCTTGCAACCGATAGATGATATTTTTCAAAAGCCTTTATTCTCCTGTTTCAAATGCTCGACTCGTTCCCAAATCAACTACTGAATTAGCTTTCCCTGCTTGAAGTCGATAACTGGGAGTAGTCCCCTGCTCTATAATCCGATCTAGGTGGTCCCTCATCGAGGAAAGTAGCATGCAATGAAACTTCCTCTCAGCCGACCATGCCCTAATCTAGATTCCCTTTTTTGGTAGCCCGGGGCACTTCGAATGATTATGGTTCTCATCGACTGGATGTACTGAGACGCTCAACTACTTTAGTTTAGTCGATTATTACGAAAAGTCTATTCGCCATAAGGAAAGGAAAGCCCAAGGCAAGTGCGGAGTTTCAGATCAGGAAACCTACGAGCTGACGATACGAGAGACCAAAAGCCTTCGTTCATCAACAGATGAAGAATGTGTTCCAGGTGAAGGCTCTGGAAGAAATACGGTTTTAGACCAGTTTCCAGAGATCGGACCCCTAAGCTTTTCCGACCAAAGCTGAGGCTGAGGGGACCAAATACCATGGATCATGGACCTTTAACTTTCTGTAGTGAGGAAAGAGAGAGAGATGCCAGCCCGACTTAGACGACGGAGGCCTTCTCCGACGCGAGTTCGTACTCGTTTTATAAGTAGAAATCGGCATTGGGACTGTTTTATTTTAATAAGAAAAACCGCCAATAGCAAGACTCGTCACTAGCTTCTTCTCTTTCTTTTTCTATCCCATCCTGATTTTAGCATTTAGCTACGAGAATCACTCATCTAATCTCCTTTGCTCCGGCTGACCTCGATGCGGCTGTGCTGTTTGCTCTCACGATGCCATGTCCATAAGATAGAGCTCGTTCCTATCCTCCATACCTTTTTCGCCTGCTTTCTTTGAGGAGTTCCAGGGATGATATGGAATCTTCAATTTCTTGTTACATAGAGCAAAGGTCTACTCTATCTTCAAACTCGCCTTTGAAGGCAGGGCGGGCAGTTCATGTCCTAGGGCGGGAAAAGGAAGGGTAAAGAGCTTATCTTACTTAACGGATAAGGGATCGGAGAAGCAGCTCGAGAGAAAGGAAAACCGAGATCCGAGCTTGTAAGATTCGTGAGGGAAGGGATCAAAGGAAAGCTGAGAGTTGGAAGTGCGCTTCAAGTAGTCCGAGAAAGGGAAGTGAAATCATTCAAGAAAAGGCTTCGTCAATCAGCTAATTCTCGACCTGTTGAAATTCAGAATGTTTCGAATCACTCTAAGTGCCTAAGGATTCAGACATTACCTTACTAGACCTTTCTAACTAGCGATACAGGCAGCCAAAACAAAGACAAATATCGGTCACAACGAGCTTCTCATCCCTTGGGGCTCCATTCTTCACCCTCTCTCTAAGCACTAAGGGATGAAACTCGTAACCACCTGTCTCTGGCTACCAATGCAACCCGTGACCTCAAGACAAGAGCCAACCCGCCTCTCCTTGCTCTAACGAACGGGCTAATCGCACTCCGACTCCCGTAACTACATTCCCCACCCTCTCCTCGAGGCAGGGATCACAGTCGAGATCTAAGGTAGGTCTTTCGCGGAAAACCTTGGGACAGGTACCCAATTCCACTCCTAAAAGGCAATCTATTCTTGTATACCATTATTCCAGGAACAGAAAGACAACCTGAAAGAAAGACGGATTTCATTTCAAAACACGATATAAATAAGCAAGAAATGGAAGGAAAGAAGTCTAAGAGAGGCCCTTAACGAACCCGTACCTTTCATTAGAATAGAAAGAAAAGGAAAGACTTGACTATGGAGATGAGGCTAGTGGACGGGCTCACCAACTTCAACCAGGCCTTTCATGAGAAGAAATAAAGATCTTAGCCGCAGGATCTATATTTTTAGATTGTTTGGAGAAAAAGTAAACCCCCTTAGCGGCATACGTGAATAAAAGCTATAAATATCGCTCTGCAAATCAAAGACTTCTGGTCGAGTAAGAAGGCTCAAAGCATCGACCTAATTCTACTAAATGAGACAATCTCTGCAACTTAGAAGAAAAATGAATTCTAATCAGTCTCGGATCACACCTCTCTCTCTAAAGAGTCTCCGGCCTTGTCCTTATGAATGAGCCTGGAAAGCCTATCCTCATGGTCGATGGCACCCTTTCATCCCGATCGACTTAGGCAGGGAAATGGAGGGCTAAACTGAGTGAAATTAGGGCTTATCCACGAATTCTACCAAAAGAGCCTCTCTCTCACTTTCAACTTAGCAGCATCATGAGCTTCCGGACTTTCGCACAAACACGCGACTAAGCCTCGTGATCTCAAGACATTTCGCTAGACATATATCAAGAAGATAGAGAAGTGTGAAAACCTTGTCTAATAGCCTTTCCTGCCATGAGGGGGAGGTCGCTGTTTGAGCCCTTTTGAAAGGCAGTCCGAGCTAGCCCTTCCCGTCAGTCCCGTCACCCTATCGATCACGCCTATTCGAAACCCGTAACCAGTCTCGAACTGCCGGGATTCGAACTTACACTTGAATCGAGATATAGCTAGTGGTGAAGGCATGAGTAATCTTTCTCTCTTATCTATTCATTATAGCGATCCTACATTTATTATACGAGTGACCGCTTCGCGATCGGTGTCAATTAAATCTTGGCTGTTTGCGGTGCATCTGAGACGCGGAGCAGATTGCCACTTAGGCTGGTAAGCATTGCCAACATTTCACACTTCTGGAATCGCATTTTCTTCTGTTCCAGGGCCCTACCAAAAAAGCTTGCTTCATTGGTTGATCGAAGCTCGTGCTTTCGATTTCCTGCTGCGCGAGAAAGTCTAAAATGCTCGCGCAAAGGGCTGCGACGATATTCCGCCACGCGGACCGATCAAAAGCCGTTTTTCGTTATCCTAGACAAAACGCAGAAGAAGTTTCCCTCTATGCCGGTGCAGCGAGACAGGGAGATCGTATCGAAAAAACTGCTTTTCCTCTCCTCCCCAGTTGAAGTAGAAGCGGATGAAAGCCTGGCTAGAGCGAATAGAAAGAGTGGATTGTTAAACTCACTGCCCGTCCTCCTTTTACCGGATGCTGATCTAGAAGCTAAAGCTAATCACCGGGCTCTAACCCTTTCAAAATAGAGGATTGATCACGCCGTCGGATTCGAGTACCTCTTACCGGTTTGCTCATCGCATGCTATCAGAGTAGAAGCTACATCACGCGGATGTTTGGGCATCTTTAAGAGTCACGTAGCTGCCCATCATCCCTTTCAAAAATGAGAGAGGACGTGACCCCCGTACGGTATGGCTTGTTACGGTACGGCTCGGTATAGAAAGGGACGAAGTAGTGGATGTGATGACAAGGCATCTCCGATAGTTTGAAGGACCCCATCGTAAGGCTTTCAGTCAAATCGCGGAGGGGGGAGAGAGAGGGAAAAGCCCGTCACTTACTCAGCCTTTGATCCTTCGCGCTGGCTCTGCTATGACTCTTTGCGAACTCCTTGCCCGACTTTACCTTTACCCGAAGCCTTCCCGGTGAACTTGCCCCGATTTCAATTGTCATTATGAAGGGAAAAAGCTCTTGAAAGGGCGCCGATTGAACTCTTATTTATTATCGGACATCATCAAATCTCATTCATCTGATTCGACGTTGATGACTAGACTATCTTTCTTCAATGTGGGTACCTGGTCGCTACACCTTGTCAGACTCTACCCCCAACAAAAATAGCTTGAAGAACTGTTGGGGCAGTAGCAGTCGGTAAGGCCCCCCACCACACTGAATGTAATTTCCTCAATACAAGACAGGCACAGGTGCGGAGCAATCGAATAGGAATTCAGCCTGCTTTTCTCAATCACAGCCGTCCTGGTCCTATCTTTCCTACTCTTTCCCAACCAAAGAGAAGGATTTCTCTCCCTATTCAACTGCCCGTCCAAGAGCATTTGTCTTCAGAATACTTTTTTTTTTCTTTTTAAAGAAAAAAAAAAGAAAGCCAATTACCGACAAAGAAAACAACTGGATTGATCCTGTAAAGGTAGCATAACTGAAAGGGTTGTTGGATAGTAATGGTGCATTACAACATAAAGGCCCAAGTTGTTTGGTGAATTTTGAATAAAATGTTTTTAGGATGGGATGCAAAAAATGAGAGTTTTGTTAATTTGTAGTGTAAAATTTTGTGGCTGTGGGTATTGAAGCGAAAGGAAGGTAGAGTTTAGGTCGGAGTGGTAGATTAAAGGTGTGTTTAGTTTACTAACATGTGTGGCCCTAATTCAATAAATATTCCCTTCCATGCGCTAGCTCAAACTAACTTCTGCAACCGTTTAATCCTTCAATCTCAATGGATTCGAGGTCAATGAAAATCTTCACTATTTGGCTCCACCTTCCTTTGATTCTATTACGTGTCCCATCGCCTTGGAGAGCCTTGCATGCACGTATGTTTCCCGTCAACAGAATTCTCCGCACAAAAACAATTCCCTCACAAGGTCACACCCCCTCCTTTCCTTAGTAAACCTCCTAACAACCCAATCACTCAATGCCACGTCCGCAAACAGTAAACCCTTATATCACAGATGTGAAATATTCCTCTAATGCGAGTTACCAGTAGCTGTGATCTTAACATATCCCCAGTGAGAAAATGGCTCATCACGCCAGACAATGCTCACTTCACAGCGCCTATTACAAAACTAAGGAAACCCAACCAATCAACAGTGGCCGCGTAGCTAAGACAATCAGCTTCGTTTTTGAACTGTCATGAAAGCAAAACGATGACCTCCTGTGTCGTTAGTTTTGTTACTTGAGCACGTTTCAGGTGCGCTTAGGCTTAAAACGCTCACCTGACAGCTCAATTTCAAAACCCCGAAACCCATGGATCGAACAAAATCCAACCACGTGTCCCAGAAGTAACAAACCATACAAGCGTCGTAATACTACTGGACTGTCGTTTGAATAACCAGTGGGAGGCCGTGCGAATAGAGTAGGCAAATAGTGAAAAAAAAAACTAAATGACCGGGGTATATGCAATTGAGCTCTTTCGAGGGAAGCAATAGAAATGACCTCTAATGATCCGGCAAATAAGGTAGACCCAGGTACGCCTGGGACTGGATTGAATCCTTGCTTGTTCCAATCCTAGTAAAGAGCTTAAGATCTGATTCACTGAATGGAATCACCCCCCGGGGTATAAGTAGGCTGCGGCCAAATAACGAAAAAGCATAGATAAACAAAGCTATTCAAAGGGGGGAGGAGCTCCCCCATTAAAAAAGGGGACCAACGGAAAAAGATCCAGGAATTGTGAAATTGTAAGATTCGGCCTTTCTCAAAAGGGACCAAGGATGCGCAATTTAGCATCTATTAGCAAGGGAAGGGGTGTCGTCGAAGCCCCGGAGCTATGTGTGGCCTTCTTCTTTCGAAGACAGAAATCGCCCTACCCTAGGCCTCTGATTAATAAAACTTGGTCTACCGGTGGGGCTGACCACCTGTTGTGTTATTCTCATACGTTTGCTACTCGGCGAACAACTCAAGGAAGAGCAACTCGTCTTATTCGTTGGCCCGTCCGATTGTTCGGAAGCCTCTTCTTCCCAACCCAGATCCTTGCCCGAGCCTTTGTTGACCATGCAGAAATCCTGGGGCAAAGGCTTTGAAACTCCCGGATGATATGAAAGCACTGGAGTCTCTTCGTTCCCGTGTGGACGATTAACTAAGAAGTCTATTTAGAACTGGTAGAACAAACTGGGTTGGAGAAAAGACGTACACTAAGTACGTCGAACCTTTAAGAATCGATGAAGCTTCCGTGGGGCCGCCTTCTGCTTGAAAAAGTGGAATCGCTTCAACACGAATACGAATGCTCCTTTGGAAGTGGCGTAGGTCCCCAAAACTTCGAATTTTCCAAAAAAAGTGACTACAGGCCTCATATAGAGGAGAGGCAGTGATTGATGAAGAACAGTGGGAGAAGATTAGGGTTCTATGGCCACCCTGATACAATCAATAGAAGCAGCACATGAAATTGTCTAAGGTTTTTTAAGAACAAGTCAGACATACCATGGGTTTGTTTTTGGAGGTGATTTCAACGAGAGAATATCGAATACAGATAAAGAGGGAAGAAGGCTTTTTCCTAATTGGTTGATGAGGCAAGACAGGCAATTTCTGACTGTGCCCTCATTGATCTGGGCTTTGAAGGCTACCCGTTTACCTGGAGCAATGGTCATCCCCAGCCTTCCCCTTACTCTCTATATGCGAGACAGACTGTTTAGAGTATGGGCTTCCAAAGAATGGCTGGACATTTGAAAATGTTCGAGTGTAAGCCATTGAGATTCCCACTACTCTGACCATTTGCCCCTTTAAAACCTAGCACGGAAAATAAAAAACCAACAAACCTTTCCAATTGGAGGCTGTTTGGTGCAAAGATTCAGGCTGCGAAGAAGTTCTCACATCAGTGTGGGAATAAAGAAAGAATCAAGGTGCTGCTCAGGGTAAAGCTAAAGAAGATCAGAGCTTGTAGGGTGGGATTGTTTAGATGGAGTAGATAGACTCTTGGCAATCTTGCTCGACAGTAGAAAGAGAACCCGATTGAAGCAAAGTACCTTGGATCCTTTCTCTAAGCAGGAAATCAACAACATGAATAAGGAGATTGATCAGTTGCTGGCATCAGAAGAGGTGATGTGGAAGCAGAGGTACAGAAAAAGTTTCCTCAAAGAAGGAGATCGAAAGTTTCTTCCATACACAGGCTTCAATTAGAAGAAGAAGAAAGAGGAAAAACCAGGACAAGAATGGAATGGTCTTTGGTATGATGACATTCATGGGCATGGGATAGAACAGGGGCATAAGTTCTACAAAACGTGTATGTTAAGTTAAGCATGACGATTGGTTCCTCTCCGGTCTGCTGTTGGGCCGGCACCTGGTCAGTAAAGTCTTAAAGCAGCGAGCATCAGATCGTCAGAATGGTTAGCTTCAAACTAATTCTTTGAATGCGTAACTTCCTTTCGTCTTTGAGAAGCCTAATTTGTTGTGTTTTCCAGGCATCTTGCTTCCTGTTGGGACCTGGTCTACGACGACTTCCTCCGTTGAGGATCCTTATTCAGGTCTCATGGTTCTTCAGTCGATTGGGCATACTTCCTTCTGAAGTTGATTGGTGAACAAAGGAATTTAGTACGGAACAGTAAAGAAATAGAAGAACATGACTGTCGACAGCTTTCAAAAGAAAGAAAAAGGAGTGAATCTCAGCAGGGGCCCATCAGCCCCGATCTTTGAAAAGAGAAGAAAGATATGCAGCTTGCTTGCGGCTTGTTAAAGGGATCTTTCCTTCCTTCTCTACTTGCTTCGTGATACCCTCTCTTGGAAAAGAACCCGAGGCACCTCTTTACTGATAAAAAGAATAGATAGAAAGAATGGCTTGGCTTATGATTTGAACCACTAGCATCTACTTTCGAACCATTCGCCTCTACTCTTTGTTGTGAAGCTCATTCCCCGATCAGATCATCCCCTACATCAAATGAGTCTGTTCTACACTTTTATGGTCGAAAGACTAAACCAAGACAAGTGAGCTAATGATGCCTCCTTCATCTTCAGATGAAAGCGGAATCTGAAATACATTGAGATCGCCGAAAAATACACAAAAAACTAAGAGAAGGAAGCAGCACCCAGCTCGATGAATCTGAAGCAGCAGACCTGAAAGACTCGGTCCTTCTTTCTTATTTCTCAGTTGAAAGAGAGGAGAGGAAGGGAGAAGCGAACTCGACCAGGTGGTTTTTGTTTATTGACGAATTTTTCAATGAAAGCTGAGATGGGGTAAGTTTGAAGAGGCAACTATTGCCCTACTTTTCTTATTTCTTAGAAGAATTCCCCCTCCTAAAATGGGGATTCTCGCTCTACTGAATCGAAAGAATTACTCTCGCCTTTGGAACAGAAAAGTTCGATACAGATAACAATGAATATAAATGGGAGAGCAGGTGCCCTCCCCTAGTGGTTAGCCTCCCAGCCCAAACCAAAGGGAAATGCCCAGATCATTTTCAAAAGAGATGCGTCAGTCACGCATCCTAATTGGTGAGCTTATGCCCGCCCTCGTTCCTTTCCCGCTCTTAGTTTGGCTTTACAGGCACCATTTTCGCGAGGAAAAAGAACATGTGGTTAACCGAATGGATCACTGGTTGCTGGCCGTCAGGGCCGGGAGCTGGTCTTTAATGGACCAGCAAAAAAGTACCGTGGAAACCAGATCTCTATCCTCTATATATTGACCAATTCTCGTGCTTCGTAACGAGCAAAATCCTCTTTCTTTGAAGCGAATTCCTGCCCTTTGGGATATTTTGTAATGAATCGAAAGACTAAATCTTCCCAAACCGGAAGTACATACTTTTAATGAAGCTTTCTTTCCCTCGTTGGTACATTACGGGTTCAGCCCTTGTTTTCCGCGAAGAGAAAGGATTCCACACCTTTCAGATTCATAGTCTTTCTGGCAAGGCCCTCTTTTGTCGGGTGCACGCTACCCTCTAGAAGCGGATTCTGTTCCATGAGATACGTCCTTTCGCATCCTACTCGGAATATGAACACACTGGTTCCCACTTCATCGCGGCAGCTATCAGGGCAGGCATTGCTTGGTTCCTTTTTTCTCTCTGAAAACTGGGTTTTGAGCTGCAGCAGCTGCTGCCACAGGAGAGGACCTTATTAGGATAGCGGGCTTAGTCAGCCCAACATAGGTTTTCAACCAAAAAAAGGGGGAAGTTCCCGTGATTTAAGGTTTTTGGATATCCTACCCTAAGACGAGAGGATTGGGCTTATAACAAGACAAGACCCATCGGTGGATAAGATCACATCTTCATTTCAAGAGGTGTACACGTTAGGCCTCACTCAAGGTAATGGGCAAACCCTAATGAATCCAAACAAATTGGATCTTATTGTATGACAAAACCACAGATTGGGCTGGAGTAAAAGCCCCCCTATTTAAAGTCGATCATAGGGCCCAGACAGCCTATGAGTCCATTTTCCTAAGGTGACAAAGAGTGGGCCCAACATAGAACCCCAAGCAATCTAACAAGCACACGCTGTCACACAAGACAGGGTGGATCTTTGGGAAATTTAGAAGCTCTCTAGTGTGATGTCTCCTTATAAGTCCGGTTACCCACTGGCAGGAAGCCCCCATTGTGCCTCTCAAGATGGGCTAATTAAGGTGGCCTGCCTCGCCTTGCCCGGGCTTTGGAAACCCCATCGAAGTCGAATTCCCATTCCAGGCCGTTCTGTTCGCTATCCGAGTCAGTCCCAGTCTGGGAGAAGGGAAGGGGAGGCCCCTTCTGAAACAGAAGGTCCGTAGATTCATTTCAAAAAACAGGAATGTCAGAGCAGTTAGTCCGCATGTCCCTAACTACCTTGTTCCTGATTGCTTTCTCATTCAAAAGGTCTCCCTGGAAGTCGCCGACTCCTGCATTTTCCAAATGGACCAGCAGACTACCGATTTCAGGCGATACAATGGGTCTACACTATCAGAATCTTGGTTCCCCATGAGCTTTCGACCCACCTTGTCCCAGTCAGAAAAAGCGAGTTTACGTAGTTCCATACCCAGGAGCAGGAGATCTAGACGCAGTAGAGGGAGCAAAGGCAGTGATCTGTTCCAGCCACATATACAGATCGATACCCTGCATCAGTAGCAGCACCTGTAGAAGCACCGCCATTACTAGTAGCAGCAGAGTAAGAAGCAGAGGGTGACGGAACGGAATTCAAAGATGCTTATGGGCCTTATTCGACCACGATCTTCATGGTATTAACTGTACCACTTAACAGAATGGTACAAAAAACATCATTCAGATAGTTCGGGCACAAAGAGTGCCAAATGTGTGACCAAGATGAATGACAGGGAGCACAATCTGTACCTGTAACACTGAAATAGCATAGCACTGACTGACTTTCTGTACTGGTTACTGCTATAGCTAGTGTTAGTGCTGTACTGGTGCAGGATCCACTCCGAGAAAGAAAGAACTCCGAGGGAAGAAAATGACAGCCTACATTAGTAGCCCTTTTTCTGAAGAGCAGCAGAGGCAGTTGATCGTGCTACTCAAGGAGTTTAGGGATTGCAAGCTTGGGATTACGACGAGATGCCTGGACTGGATAGGCAGTTCATCGAGCATAGACTTCCAATCAAGGAGAATGGAAAGCAACCGCCGAGAAGGATGGCTAACGATAGGAAGAAAGCAAAGGCACTAGATTGATAAGTCTGACTGACTATTGGACTCTCAATGAGAGATTGATAGGGATGGAATAAGATCGGAGAGAGAGAGCGCTTAGTACACGTGGGACTTCCGCCTTCGGATCAATGAGACAAGGAGTTACTCAGAACTGTAGTTAGGGCCTTTGCCAAAGGAATTACATGGAACCGTCGAGCTCCTGTCTCGTCACTTAGAGAGCATACCATCGTTCGACTTGCATGTGTAAAGCATAACGCTAGCCTTCCCCATTGCCTGCTGCCTCGGGTAGTCGAAAAAGGCTAAACGAGCGCAACGAGACGCGTTGAATGAGTTGGGTGTAAGTGGCACCCTCCAGAGAAAGTCACGGCCCATCCCATGCTGTCCCACCAACAGTCCCCTTTACTGCTTTAATGCAGTCCCCGGTTATTAAGCCGATTGAAAGCTAGGCCCCCTGGTACCATTTCTTTCTAGTATGGTCTTTCATCCGCTGCAGTCTTTCCACCCAGATCGATAAGATCTCACCCGAGACTGATTCTGAAGCCGAGGTCCGGAATGGAATGGTTGATTTTACTTCGTAACCTCTACCACCTTCTAATTCTTTCTATAGTCCGGTGTGAGTGGCTGACAAAAGGAAAGAGATAACACAATTTAGGAAAAAAAATCTAAATACATTTGCAACTGGCTTTATATACGCACTTTCCATTGCTTTCTTGTCTAAATAAAACGAACCCTTTCTTCCTTTCTGTCTATCACTTGCTGGCTGGATTTGACTTGCTTGAAGCCGGAGGATGGGAAGAATCTTTAGGAGTGCAGCCTATTAGAGTAGCCCTAGAAAAAGAAAGAGACTTGCTGCTTCAAGGGCCCGTATTCGCTCACATGGATTCCCCGGTTAAGATAGCCTTATTATACCTTCCCAGCGAGAAAGACTCCAAGGGTGCGCTTGCTTCTTTTAAGACTCCAACTGGCACAGCAACTCCATCGGCCCCAAAAAAAGAACTGGCCTGGAACAATAGGAAAGCAGCCATCTTTTTTTTATCCTGGCTTAAAAGACTCCTGCTTCAATGGTACTAGCGGGAATGAAAGAAGACTCGGACAATGCAAAGGAATAGATAAAGGGACGGGAAAGCAAGAATAGGCTGACATCATCATTTTTTGGATTCGCTACATGAATTAGTTCAGTGAGGGGGGATCCGACTCAGATAGAAGGGGGAATAGACTGGAATCCTTTGGGGAAGAGATTGAAGATGTCTTGGCCTCAGCCACTCATAGAAGAGGAAGGGGACCAGACGAAGAAGAAGCACTAGCATTCAGCTCTAAGGGTCTTTATCATCCTTGTTCTAAGGGATTGTCCGAAGAGTTAGAATCTGTCCCCGGGGTAAGGAACCCTGCTTAGCCGGAAATTGAAGAGAGAGCACAGCAGCGAGTGAAGACCGACTCACGCCTGATTTTAGGACAACTTAAGGGGCATATCTTTATACTAGGTCTTTTACGGCGGCATCATATCCATCTCCCTTAGGGGAAGCACTAGCCCAGGCAAGATCTTCAGTGGGAGACTTTGAAGCTAGGAGATAATTAGTCATTCCTGGTCGAAGAAGAGGGAGAATAGGGGGTTTCCGTATTTTCGGAGAGTAAAGAAGGTGTTCAGTGCTCAGAGATGACAAGGAAGGGTTCTCAGTGTTGAGAGCGGGAGGCCTGGGTAGAAGGGCAGTTTCAGGAGAGCTGGGAGTTGGCGAGGGGATCAGGTAAGTAGTTACCAAATGAATCGAGTTAGTAAAAACCCTAAATGGAAAGCTAGTCTTCTTTATGATAGTAAGAGATAGAAAGAACGCCCTATCCCGGTATTCTTTCTTCTACTCTTTTCTTTCGGTTGTGGTTATACCCATCCGTATAGAAAGAAAAATGTCCTGTGGGGTCTCACAGGTCTCTTACGCCCGCTCACAGAGTGGGGAGTTGACTCAAGAATAGAATAGGTTGGTATAAATAGAACGTGTCTTGAGGCAAAGGTAAGCCCTACCACCCCTATCACAAGAGTAGCAAGCAAGTGGAGTGAGACGCTCGAAATATCTTAAGAGAAGAAAAAAAAACAAGAAACTAGATCCTTACGTTACGCTCCTGGGACTCCTCGGCACAGGGAGTACGGGCCCTCATCTCCAGGAGAAAAGCATCGAGTGCGCGGGCGCAGCTTTCGACAAAACAAATTCATTCATTCTCGAAGTTATGGCGGAATGCAGCAAATCCCCGGCCGTGTGCTGGCCCTCCACACGTTCGTGAACCGATCGAGAAAGTGAAGTACCGGAGGCTTTTTCGGAATTTATCTTTCGGAAGATGGAAATGACTGTTCAAAATTTCACCTAGATTAAAAAGAATTGGCTTATGAAATTTTT